AAACAAACTTTCAAAATCAAAAATAAATCCAATTCTAGTATTTGGGTTTAGCGAAGTATATGAATTGAATGAAAGTAAAAAGGAAAAAGATTCGATAATCAATAATCAGACGATTCCTAAACTATCCACAAAAATTCAACCTATGAATTGGACAAATTATTCATTGACAGAAAAAAAACTGAAAGACCTGACTGCTAGAACAAGCGCAATCCTAAATCAAATAGAAAAAATTACAAAAGAAAAGAAAAAAGGATTTAGAACCTCAGAGAGAAATATTAGTTCTAACAAAATAAGCTGTAATACTAAAAGATTAAAATCATTAAAAAAGATTTCGCAAATATTAAAAAGAAAAAATGCTCGATTAGTCCGTAAATCAAATTTTTTTATAAAAATTTTGATTGAAAGGGTATACATAGATATCTTTCTAGGTATCATTAATATTCCAAGGAGCAATGTACAGCTTTTCCTTGAATCAACAAAAAGATTTATTAATAAATACATTTACAATAATGAAGAAAATAACAAAAGAATTGATAAAAGAAATCAAAATACAATTCACTTTATTTCAATTATAAAAAATACACTTAATAATATTAGCATTATAAATAAGAATTTACAGGCCGTTTGTGACGTATCTTCCCTGTCACAAGCATATGTATTTTACAAATTATCACAAATTCAAGTTATTAACTTATATAAGTTAAAATCTGTCCTTCAATATAACGGAACATCTCTTTTTCTTAAGAATGAAATAAAAGATTATTTTGGAGACCAAGGGTTATTTCATCCCGAATTAAAAGATAAAAATTTTCTCAATTCTAGAATGAATCAATGGAAAAACTGGTTAAGAAGTGATTATCAATATAAATATGATTTACCTCAGATGAGATGGTTTAGATTAATCGCACAAAAATGGCGAAATAGAATCAATCATAGAATAAATCAATGCACTATGGTTCCAAATAAAGGTTTAACAAAATGTAATTTATACGAAAAAACTCAATTAATTCATTACGAAAAAAAAAACTATTTTGATTTTGAAACATACTCATTACCGAATCAAAAAAATAATTTTAAAAAAGATTATATCTATAATCTTTTATCATATAAATCTATTAATTATGAAGATAAGAAAGATTCATATATTTATAGATCACCATTCCAAGTAAATACTAAGCAAGAAATTTCTTATAAGTACAAGACACATGAAAACCAATTTTTTGATATGTTGGGAGGTATCCTTCTCAATAATTATCTAGCAGAAGATGGTATTATCGATATGGCGAAAAGTTCGGATCGAAAATATTTTGATTGGAGAATTCTCCATTTTTGTCTTACACAGAAGATCGATATTGAATCTTGGATCGATACTGGAACCAAACATAAAAAAAATACTAAGCCTGGGACTAATAAGTATCAAATAATTGATAAAATTGATAAGAAAGATCGTTTTTTTCTTACAATTCACCAACAAAATAAAGAAGTCAATTCATCCAATCAAAAAAAAAACCTTTTTGATTGGATGGGAATGAATGAAGAAATACTAAATCGTCCCATATCAAATTTGGAACTTTGGTTCTTTCCAAAATTTGTAATACTTTACAACGTATATAAGAGAAGACCGTGGGTAATACCAATTCAATTACTTCTTTTAAATTTTAATAGAAATGAAAATATTAGTGAAAATATCAAAATTAACGGAAAGAAAACTAGCGATCTTTTTCTATCTCTATCATCAAGTGAAAAAAAATATCAATATATTGAATTAGAGACTCGAAATAACGACGAAAACGAAAAAGAGTCTGGGTACCGAGGACATTTTGGATCAGTTCTCGCAAATCAAGAAAAGGATGTTGAAGAAGATTATACGAGATTAGACATGAAAAAACGTAGAAAGAAAAAACAATACAAAAGTAATACAGAAGTAGAACTTGATTCCTTCCTAAAAAGATATTTATGTTTTCAATTAAGATGGAATAATTCTTTAAATCAAAATCAAAAAATAATCAATAATATCAAAGTATATTGTCTCCTGCTTAGACTGCCAAACCCACGAGAAATTCTTATATCCTCTATTCAAAGGGGAGAAATAAGTCTGGATATTCTGATAATTCAGAAAAATTTCACTCTTACAGAATTGATGAAAAAGGGGATATTGATTATCGAACCGGTTCGTCTGTCGGTACAAAATGACGGACAATTTATTCTGTATCAAACCGTAGGTATTTTCTTTGCTCTTATGAGCAAAGAAAAAATTAATCAAAGATACAGAGAAAAAAGCTATGTTGATAAAAAGAATTTTACTGAATCTATTGAAAGACATCAAAGTATAACTGGAAATAGAGACAAAAATGATTATGATTTACTTGTTCCTGAAAATATTTTATCCCCTAAACGTCGTAGAGAGTTGAGAATTCTAATTTCTTTCACTTCAAAAAATCTAAATGCTATTCATATAAATAAAGAAATTTTCAACGGTAATAAGATAAAAAACTATGGTCACATTTTAGATAAAAGCAAACATTTTGATAGAGATAAAAAGAAACTAATTCAATCAAAGCTTTTTCTTTGGCCCAATTATCGATTAGAGGATTTAGCTTGTATGAATCGCTATTGGTTTGATACCAATAATGCCAGTCGGTTCAGTATGGTAAGGATACATATATATCCACGATTGAAAACTCGATAAGAGTTTTCATATATATCCCATAGTTATAGTATGTCTGATCATAGTATGTCTGATCTAATATAAAAAAGGAGGAGATGGATACATGCATTGTTTTCCATTACATATTCCATTCTGATACCTCGCATTTAATCATGTATCAATTAAATCTAGAAATCAATTAATAGAATTTTTTTTTTACTTTTCCTTTTCATTTTAGGTATAAAATTGTCCATTTTATAACTGAAGAACTATACCATCCTTTTATATCTCTAACTAAATCAAATAAAAAATTGGATTAATTAATGATAAATTGAGAAATTCTATTTGACAAAATTAGGAATTCATAACGAAGTCAAGCTTATTATGTATATCAAATTAAAATGAACTAGCATTATTCGTTATTATTACTATTATCGTTATTATTACTATTAATTATTGATTATTTATTATTATTATTGATGAAAAAAATATCTTAAAAAGAAAAAAAAGGGGGGTTCGTTTTATGGTAAAAAATGCATTTATCTCTGTTATTTCACAAGAAGCAAAAGAAGAAAACAGGGGATGTGTTGAATTTCAAATAGTAAGTTTCACTAATAAGATACGAAGACTTACTTCGCATTTAGAATTGTATAGAAAAGACTATTTATCTCAGAGAGGTTTACGAAAAATTCTAGGAAAACGACAACGACTGCTGTCGTATTTAGCAAAGAAAAATAGAGTATGTTATAAAGAATTAATTAGCAAGTTGGATATTCGGGAGTCAAAAACTCGTTAATTTAAAGAATCTTGTTTTTTTTTGAATTATTTGATTTATTAGATCTTGAATTTTGATGAACTTCTTCTCGTTTTCAGTAATTCATGGAAGAATGAATCCAGGAAACTCCTATGAATGTATCAGCTACAAGAAAAGACTTTATGATAGTCAATATGGGCCCCCATCACCCATCAATGCATGGTGTTCTTCGACTCGTTGTTACGCTAGACGGTGAAGATGTTATTGACTGTGAACCAATATTAGGTTATTTACACAGAGGAATGGAAAAAATTGCGGAAAACCGAACAATTATACAATATTTGCCTTATGTAACACGTTGGGATTATTTAGCTACTATGTTCACAGAAGCAATAACAGTAAATGGGCCAGAACAATTAGGAAATATTCAAGTACCTAAAAGAGCCAGCTATATCAGAGTAATTATGTTGGAATTGAGTCGTATAGCTTCTCATCTCTTATGGCTTGGCCCCTTTATGGCAGATATTGGGGCACAGACTCCTTTCTTCTATATTTTTAGGGAAAGAGAGTTAGTATATGATTTATTCGAAGCTGCCACTGGTATGAGAATGATGCATAATTATTTTCGTATTGGAGGAGTAGCGACTGATTTACCTCATGGCTGGATAGATAAATGTTTGGATTTCTGCGATTATTTTTTAACAGAAGTTGCTGAATACAAAAAACTTATTACGCAAAATCCTATTTTTTTAGAACGAGTTGAGGGAGTCGGTATTGTTGGTGAAAAGGAAGCAATAAATTGGGGTTTATCAGGACCAATGCTACGAGCTTCCGGGGTAGAATGGGATCTTCGTAAAGTTGATCATTATGAATGTTATGACGAATTTGATTGGGAAGTCCAGTGGCAAAAAGAAGGAGATTCATTAGCTCGTTATTTAGTCCGAATTAGTGAAATGACGGAATCTATAAAAATTATTCAACAAGCTCTGGAAGGAATTCCCGGGGGGCCCTATGAGAATTTAGAAACCCGATGTTTTGATAGAGAAAGGAATCCGGAATGGAATGATTTTGAATATCGATTCATTAGTAAAAAAACTTCTCCTACTTTTGAATTGCTGAAACAAGAACTTTATGTGAGAGTTGAATCGCCAAAAGGAGAATTGGGAATTTTTCTGATAGGGGATCAGAGCGGTTTTCCTTGGAGATGGAAAATCCGCCCGCCGGGTTTTATCAATTTGCAAATTCTTCCTCAATTAGTTAAAAGAATGAAATTGGCTGATATTATGACAATACTAGGTAGCATAGATATCATTATGGGAGAAGTTGATCGTTGAAATGATAATTGATACAAAAGAAGTACAAGCCATCAATTCTTTTTCAAAATTTGAATCCTTAAACGAAGTTTATGGAATTATACGGGTGTTTGTTCCTATTTTTATTCTTGTATTGGGAATCACAATAGGCATACTAGTAATTGTGTGGTTAGAAAGAGAAATATCTGCGGGGATACAACAACGTATTGGACCTGAATATGCCGGTCCTTTGGGAATTCTTCAAGCTCTAGCGGATGGGACAAAACTACTTTTAAAAGAGAATCTTTTTCCATCTAGAGGGGATATTTGGTTATTTAGTATCGGACCCTCTATAGCAGTCATATCAACTCTATTAAGCTATTCAGTAATTCCTTTTAGCCATCACCTTGTTTTAGCAGATCTAAATATTGGTGTTTTTTTATGGGTTGCCATTTCAAGTATTGCTCCCATTGGACTTCTTATGTCAGGATATGGATCAAATAATAAATATTCCTTTTTAGGTGGTCTACGGGCTGCTGCTCAATCGATTAGTTATGAAATACCATTAACTCTCTGCATATTATCCATATCTCTACGTGTGATTCGTTGAAACATATTTCCCTATTCCTTTCTTTTTATTTTCATTTTAGCAAGAAAATGAAATGAATTGAATAGATATCTTTGTTTTTTATTCATCATTTAAGTTGATGCCCTAAATTGGATAGTTAGATGAGTGAAAGAAAACAGCTTCTAAATTTGCAGTAAAAAACGGAGACTCGTTTCCTATGTACAAGAAGAAAGCAGAACTAAACATAAGAAGAAGGGACCTTTTGCCCCAAGATTGGTTGATTAGTCATCCGGACTTGAAGCGGGCTCAAAAAATCAACCTTATTGAATTTTGACTATCATTTCTATGTATTACAAAAATACTAATGAGTGGTTGATCAAAAATGAATGGATGGTTAGGAACATCAAGATACGCAAAGGATTAGTAATAGATATTATGCAAAATTATCCAAAAGGATATTTTTGCATAATATAAAATAAAAAAGAATATTAATTGGGGCTTTTAGTTAGTAGAAATGATCAGGCAGTACTCCCCATGATTCCGATCCAGAGTGTGCTCCCATCCGCCGATTAAAGAAATGACTATCCGGAACGAAATAATCCTTTCCCTTTTTTATTTTATTTTAAAGTCCCTTCTTCTTCCGTTTTTTTTAGAACGAAGAATAGGAACGAAAAAAGAAAAGAATAGAATTACAAAAAGAGATCCCTTTTTTCTTTCTTTCTTATATGCATATTCATATGGATCGAATTCGTGTCATCCTAATTCATGAATTAATGAAATGTCTAATTCTTTTTCGTAATCGAAAACGATAGGTTGAAATATCTATTGATATTTCTACAAAGAGTATTTTTCCTTTTTACAAAGAGTATTTTATTGAAGGATTTAAGTTATTACTCAATAAAGAAAAATGAAAATTCTTAAAGGATGAGATCAATTCAGAAGTACTTTTTTAGGAGTGTAACAGACAGAATTTCATTGGTCGAATTTTTTGGACGTCCGATAGATTTTGATCCCATCTATCCTACAAATATATCAAGATAAAGAATACGTAAGGTCCTTAGATTTCTTTATGGCCTTCGAGGAGCCGTATGAGGTGAAAATCTCATGTACGATTCTGGAATAGCGATGGGAACAGTGATGTTATCACCGACTATGATTATCTAACAGCTCAAGTACAGTTGATATAGTTGAGGCACAATCAAAATATGGTTTTTGGGGATGGAATTTGTGGCGTCAACCTATAGGGTTTATCATTTTTTTAATTTCTTCCCTAGCGGAATGTGAGAGATTGCCCTTTGATTTACCCGAAGCAGAAGAAGAATTAGTAGCAGGTTATCAAACCGAATATTCGGGTATCAAATTTAGTTTATTTTATATTGCTTCTTATCTAAACCTATTAGTATCTTCATTATTTGTATCAGTTCTTTACTTGGGGGGTTGGAATATCCCTATTCCGTACATATTCGTTCCTGAGCTTTTTGAAATAAATAAAGTAGGTGGAATCTTTGTACCAACAATTGGTATCTTTATTACATTGGTTAAAACTTATTTGTTCTTGTTTATTCCTATCACAACAAGATGGACTTTACCTAGACTAAGAATGGACCAATTATTAAATCTTGGATGGAAATTTCTTTTACCTATTTCTCTCGGTAATTTATTATTAACAACCTCTTCCCAACTCCTTTCCCTATAAAGACATATTTTTCTATATTCATGACCTGTCTTAAACAAGAGAAAGAAACAAAGAGAAAATTATTTATAGATATTCACGATATGTTCCCCATGGTAACTGGGTTTATGAATTATGGTCAACAAACTATACGAACTGCAAGGTACATCGGTCAAAGTTTCATAATTACCTTATTTCACACAAATCGTTTACCCGTAACTATTCAATATCCTTATGAAAAATTAATTACATCAGAACGTTTCCGCGGTCGAATCCATTTTGAATTTGATAAATGCATTGCTTGTGAAGTATGTGTTCGTGTATGTCCTATAGATCTACCTGTTGTTGATTGGAAATTGGAAACTGACATTCGAAAGAAACGGTTGCTTAATTACAGTATTGATTTTGGAATCTGTATATTTTGTGGCAACTGTGTTGAGTATTGTCCAACAAATTGTTTATCAATGACTGAAGAATATGAGCTTTCCACTTATGATCGTCACGAATTGAATTATAATCAAATTGCTTTAGGTCGTTTACCAATGTCAGCAATTGACGATTATACAGTTCGAACAATTTTGAATTCACCTTAGGGTAAACCCCCTTTGATTAAAGATTGATTAAAGACCAAATTACAATTACTAAATTAAGATTCTGTTTTGATCTAAATGGATGGGATGGATTTTCTTTCATTTTGCTTGGTCAATAACTACAAAAGTTACAAATCCCAACTATTGATTTGGTTGGTTGGTAAGAACCGCATTACGTCTTTGAAAATCTATTAATATATCCTTAATTCTATCCATAATTATATGATTATTATCATTATTCCGAAATTAAAATTTAGAATGTCGAATTATCCTTTTCGAGAAAGAATGAGATTAGTCTAACAGCTACGCCACAGTAATTTACGTATACCTCTTAGGGTTTAATTCAATTAAGAACCTATTATATTATAAAAAAGTTTTTCCTGTTCGAGTCAATAAGGTCATGAAAATACAATTCTATTTTGTTATCTTCTATTTTACTTACAATGGATTTGCCTGGACCAATACATGATTTTCTTTTAGTTTTTCTGGGATTAGGTCTTATATTAGGAGGTCTAGGGGTGGTATTACTTACCAACCAAATTTTTTCTGCCTTTTCGTTGGGATTCGTTCTTGTTTCTATATCCTTATTCTATATTTTAGCAAACTCTCATTTTGTAGCTGCTGCACAACTCCTTATTTATGTGGGAGCTATAAATGTTTTAATTCTATTTGCTGTGATGTTCATGAATGGTTCAGAATATTACAAAGATTTTTCTTTTTGGACTGTTGGGGATGGGGTTACCTCCTTAGTTTGTACAAGTATTTTTATTTCACTCATTACTATTATTTTCGATACGTCATGGTACGGTATTGTTTGGACTACAAGAGGAAACCAGATTATAGAGCAAGATTTGATAAGTAATGGTCAACAAATTGGAATTCATTTATCAACAGATTTTTTTCTTCCATTTGAATTCATTTCAATAATTCTTTTAGTTGCTTTGATAGGTGCGATTGTTATAGCTCGTCAGTAAAAAATCTTTAGGATTATAAATTATAATCAAAATTAAACTTTGTTCTATGTTATCACATCCATTTTCCTTCACTTCAATTCTATTTGAAGGCTATTCATGTATAAATTTTTTTATTCGGTCTGGTCTGTTACCAATATATTTTTCTTTGTTATGTACTTGAAATATTCTTATTCTAGTCATTTCAATCTGTTGATGTTGAATTGTTGTTCATATGTCAATGTGAATTAAATAAAAATTGATAAGGAGTTGGTCAATGATGCTCGAACATGTACTTGTTTTGAGTGCCTATTTATTTTCTATCGGCATCTATGGTTTGATCACGAGTCGAAATATGGTTAGAGCCCTTATGTGTCTTGAACTTATACTGAATGCAGTTAATATAAATTTCGTAACATTTTCTGATTTTTTTGATAGTCGACAATTAAAAGGAACTATTTTCTCAATTTTTGTTATAGCTATCGCAGCGGCTGAAGCAGCTATTGGCCCGGCTATTGTTTCATCAATTTATCGTAACAGAAAATCAATTCGTATCAATCAATCGAATTTGTTGAATAAGTAGTATTTAATCATATAAAATATTCATTAATTCGAATTGGCATGTATGATACATAAGGTATCTGATCATGTTTGCAAAAACATAAGAAATTAAAGTATCTTGGCTCTATCTCATGAGTAGATCCGGAATTGATTAATAAAATTCCGGTAAATCATTGATTCATCTAGTATTTAATTAAAATATATGATTTATATGATTGATTTAGACATTTACTAGATCGAAAATTTATGATGTTTAAAAAAAATTTATAGATCCAATGTCGCATTCAGTAAAGATTTATGATACATGTATAGGGTGTACTCAATGTGTCCGAGCCTGCCCCACAGATGTATTAGAAATGATACCTTGGGACGGATGTAAAGCTAAGCAAATTGCTTCTGCTCCAAGAACCGAGGACTGTGTCGGTTGTAAGAGATGTGAATCTGCCTGCCCGACGGATTTCTTGAGTGTTCGAGTTTATTTATGGCATGAAACAACTCGAAGCATGGGTCTAGCTTATTGATACTTTCCGGAAAAATTCACTTGAATACGTTTGATTTTTTGTTTACCGCCAAAAACCCGTACTCGAAAAAATCTATTATTTTTTCGAGTACGGGTTTTTATGGTCCAAGTCTATCTTGTCTTTACCACGAATTTTTTTCCTTGGTTAACAATATTTGTAGTTTTACCGATATCCGCGGGTTTCGTAATTTTCTTTTTCCCTCATAGAGGAAATAAGGTAATTAGGTGGTATACTATTTGTATATGTATAGTAGAACTCCTTTTAATGACCTATGCATTCTATTATTATTTCCAATTGGACGATCCATTAATTCAATTAGCAGAGAATTATAAATGGATCAATTTTTTTTCTTTTTACTGGAGATTGGGAATAGATGGACTCTCTCTAGGACCTATTTTACTGACAGGATTTATTACCACTTTAGCTACTTTAGCGGCTCGGCCAGTTACTCGGGATTCCCGATTATTCCATTTTCTGATGTTAGCAATGTATAGTGGTCAAATAGGATTATTTTCTTCTCAAGATCTTTTACTTTTTTTCATCATGTGGGAGTTAGAATTAATTCCCGTTTATCTACTTCTATCCATGTGGGGGGGAAAGAAACGTCTGTATTCGACTACAAAGTTTATTTTGTATACTGCAGGAAGTTCTGTTTTTTTATTAATGGGAGCTTTGGGTATCGCTTTATACGGTTCCAATGAACCAACATTCAATTTTGAAACATCGGCCAATCAATCATATCCTGTGGCTTTGGAAATACTATTCTATATTGGATTTCTTATTGCATTTGCTGTCAAATCACCGATTATACCCTTACATACATGGTTACCAGATACCCATGGAGAGGCACATTACAGTACTTGTATGCTTCTAGCCGGAATCTTATTAAAAATGGGAGCATATGGATTGGTTCGAATCAATATGGAATTATTACCCCACGCTCATTATATTTTTTCTCCATGGGTCATACTAGTAGGCGCAATGCAAATAATCTATGCAGCTTCAACATCTTTTGGTCAACGAAATTTAAAAAAAAAAATAGCTTATTCTTCTGTATCTCATATGGGTTTCATAATTATAGGAATTTGTTCTATAAGCGATATGGGGCTCAATGGAGCCATATTACAAATAATATCACATGGATTTATTGGCGCTGTACTTTTTTTCTTAGCAGGAACAAGTTATGATAGAATACGTCTTGTTTATCTTGACGAAATGGGGGGAATGGCTACCCCAATGCCCAAAATATTTACGATGTTCAGTATCTTATCACTAGCTTCCCTTGCATTACCGGGCATGAGTGGCTTTTTTGCGGAATTAATAGTCTTTTTTGGAATAATTACGTGCCAAAAATATCTTTTAATGCCAAAAATACTAATTACTTTTGTAATGGCAGTCGGAATGATATTAACTCCTATTTATTTATTATCTATGTTACGCCAGATGTTCTATGGATACAAGCCCTTTAATGCCCCAAACTTTTCTTTTTTTGATTCTGGACCACGGGAGTTATTTGTTTCGATCTCTATCCTTTTGCCTGTAATAGGTATTGGTATTTATCCAGATTTCGTTTTCTCATTATCAATTGACAAGGTCGAAGCTATTCTATCTAATTATTTTTATAAGTAGTTTTTTAAATAAAAAAAAAATCAAAAAGCAATCGTATCTGTATGATTTTTAAAATTTTAAATCCTTATACAATTACAATGAAAAAAATCTTCTGTTAAATTTAAGTTAAAAAAATGAATTGTAACCAGATATTTTTGGTATTTGTGAGTGAGAACTTTTTGAATCAAGTAATGGTTTGATTCAAAAAGTTCTCAACGGCTTAACGGAGGCTTCTTATATATATGCTATGGTTGTATTTGTCAAACCCCCTTTCTTCAATTCAATTAGATGTTAATATAAATGAACCATAACTATGTAGTCCTATTCCTAATAAATTAACCCCAAAATAGCATATCCAAATTATAAAAAAGCCGATAGAGGCGACAATTGCAGAATTGAAATCTTTTAAATTTTTATTTGTTCGAGTATGGAAATAAATCGCGAATATGGTCCAAGTAATAAAGGCCCAAGTTTCTTTTGGGTCCCAATTCCAATATGACCCCCATGCTTCATTAGCCCAAACTGCCCCTGAAAGAATACCGATGGTTAAAAAGATAAACCCTATACTAATAATACGATAACTCCAATGATCTAATTGTTGAATCAATTGAAACCTGTAATAATTACTAGAAAAACAAGTATTTCTTAAAACATTGCTTCTTTCCATCATGTATTGGATCTCACCAAAGGAAGATGAATCATTTAAAAAATTATTGCTTTTATCAATAATTCTTATAACTTTTCGAAATGTAATTACTAGAAGCGCTACTGATAATAATGATCCACATAAAAGGGCTGCATAGCTCAATATCATCATACTTACGTGCATCATTAACCACTGGGATTGGAGGGCGGGTACTAGGATTTCGGATTGGTGCATGTCAGTTAAAAGACCTGAAGTAGCAAAGCCTTGGGTAAAAAAAGTACTTGGCGCAGTTATTGCACTTAAATAATTTTTATGTTTTTTAAAAAACGGAACCATATGAATAACGGAGAAACCCCATGAAAGAAAGATTACTGATTCATATAAATTACTTAATGGTAAATGTCCCAAATAAATCCAACGGGTAACTAATAATCCTGTTATACAGGAAAAAGTAGTTATCATGCCCTTCTCTGAAGAATCATATAGTTCTACGAATTCATCGAATAATGAAGTTATCAAATGAATTGTAATTACAATTGAAACAACTGAAAAAGATATATGAGTGAGTATATGTTCTAAAGTCGAAAATATCATAAAAAGTCTTAAAAAAAGGAGGATCCTTCAATTATGTGGAATTGAAATCAGGAATTAAATTTATTATAGGACTTATTCTATCTTTTTGAAAATTAAAAGATATTATGCCGCCACTCGGACTCGAACCGAGATGCTCTAGCACTGCTTCCTAAGAGCAGCGTGTCTACCAATTTCACCATAGCGGCTTGCTCGAAATCATAATAACCCACTTTTATTCAATTGTCAAGCTTGAGCTTGAAGGAGTCAATTCAATGCAATATGTTTTAAGGAAAGATTAAAAAAAATTCGTTTAATTAATTAAAATTAACTAAGGATTTGAACGTTCCCAGAGTAATCCTTATTATCTTTTAGCGTTTTAATTTCAGTTAACTTAAGAATGGTGTTTTTTTGTAGTTTATGCTCTTTTACAAAGAAAGTATTGTAAATAATATAGTTTTGTTTTGACCTCAACCCGTGGAGAGAACTCAAAAAAAAAAGAAATAAATGTTCTTTTCGCATTTATCTGATTTTATGAATCTAAAAAAATTCATTTTCAAAATTTAATTTTTTTATGGATTACAATTTCAGAAATACATTCAAGGGATGTATGAAAATATTTTATTATATTAAATGTTAGCGTTAGCCTTTCATTGTGTAGAGAATTTGTGTTAGGGATTAGCAACCCCATTAGGTATTGATCTAGACATATCATATATTTCGAGTTCTCCCCCGTACTTTACAAAATTTTCTCTAATTTAATATATACCCCAGTTAATCAATTATTTTTCAATTTTAATTAACGAACGGGTTATTTTGACTAAAGATCTTAGATCTCCTCTTTTATATTTTATATTTAATATATTTAAATACTATTTTATTATAGTAGAAATAGAAAAAAAACAAAACTTATTAATATTTCTATTATTTATTATTTTATATTATTTTATATTATATATTACTTATTATTGGGATTTTGCCAGGTGGGTCGATGGGGAAAATAAGAATCCCCATCTCAGAAATTAGAAAATATCTTCAAAAAAAAAAGAAAGGTGGAACTTTATGCCGTCTCTTTATTCTTTTTTTTTTCAAACAAAAAAAATATCATTTTTCGAATTCCGTAGATAGGAGATAAAAGAATTCTTATTTTACGGCTACAAGTGAAACCATTTTTTATCACTCTTATCAAAATCAAGAAAATGCTTGCAATCCATAATAAGAATTACAATTTTAATTTTTTTTTTCATTTACTTTAGAGTAAGTGGTTTTTTTTGGTCTATTTCATTTGACCAATTCTAACTTCTTAATTTGAATATGTAAAGTATTTTGGAAAGATTCAGAATAATTAAGAATATAAAATTCTATTTAAATTGTGCATATCTATATCTTTATTTATTATTATTTTTATTATTGACTGACCTCTTTAAAAAGAAGAGATAAGAGCCGATGAATTCGAAACAAGAAACAATTAATTTTTAATTTATTAAAATAAGAAGTTTTTTTATGGAACATACATATCAATATTCATGGATCATACCTTTCGTTACACTTCCAGTCCCTATGTTAATAGGAGCGGGACTCCTACTTTTTCCGGCGGCAACAAAAAAACTTCGTCGTATGTGGGCTTTTCCAAGTGTTTTATTGTTAAGTATAGTTATGATTTTTTCCACCTATCTGTCTATTCAGCAAATAAATAGCAGTTCTATCTATCAATATGTATGGTCTTGGACCATCAATAATGATTTTTCTTTAGAGTTTGGACGTTTAATCGACCCACTTACTTCGATTTTGTCAATATTAATTACTACGGTTGGGTTTTTTGTTCTCCTTTATAGTGACAATTATATGTCTTATGATCAAGGATATTTAAGATTTTTTGCTTATATGAATTTTTTCAATACTTCAATGTTGGGATTAGTTATTAGTTCAAATTTCATACAAATTTATATTTTTTGGGAATTGGTTGGAATGTGTTCTTATCTATTAATAGGTTTTTGGTTCACACGACCTATTGCGTCAAATGCTTGTCAAAAAGCGTTTGTAACTAATCGTGTAGGGGATTTTGGTTTATTATTAGGAATTTTAGGTCTTTATTGGATAACAGGAAGTTTCGAATTTCGGGATTTGTTCGAAATATTCAATAACTTAATTTATAATAATGAGCTTAATTTATTATTTGTTACTTTGTGTGCCTTCCTATTATTTTCCGGTGCAATTGCTAAATCGGCGCAATTCCCCCTTCATGTATGGTTGCCGGATGCCATGGAAGGACCTACTCCTATTTCGGCTCTGATACATGCTGCTACTATGGTAGTGGCGGGAATTTTTCTTGTAGCTCGACTTCTTCCTCTTTTCGTAGTCATACCCGTAATAATGAATCTAATAGCTTTGATAGGTATAATAACAGTACTATTAGGAGCTACTTTAGCTCTTGCTCAAAAAGATATTAAACGAGGTTTAGCCTATTCTACAATGTCTCAGTTGGGTTATATGATGTTAGCTCTAGGTATGGGGTCTTATCGAGCTGCTTTATTTCATTTGATTACTCATGCCTATACGAAAGCGTTGTTGTTTTTAGGGTCTGGATCTATTATTCATTCAATGGAAGCTATTGTTGGTTATTCTCCAGATAAGAGTCAAAATATGGTTCTTATGGGCGGTTTAACAAAGCATCTTCCAATTACAAAAACTGTTTTTTTATTAGCAACTCTTTCTCTTTGTGGTATTCCACCCCTCGCCTGCTTTTGGTCCAAAGATGAAATTCTTAATGATAGTTGGTTGTATTCACCTATTTTCGCAATAATAGCTTGTTCAACGGTGGGATTAACTGCATTTTATATGTTTCGGGTCTATTTACTTACTTTTGAAGGACATTTAAATCCTCATTTTAAAAATTACACTGGCAAAAAAAATAGTGCATTTTATTCAATATCTCTATGGGGTAAAGAAGGATCAAAAATACTTAAAAAAAAATCTCGTTTATTGACTTTATTAACAATGAATAAGAATAAAAAGACTTCTTTTTTTTGGAAGAAGACATATCAAATTGATAATAATTCAAGAAATATGACGCAGCCCTTTATTACTATTAAAAATTTTGGCACGAAAAAAAATTTATCTTATCCCCATGAATCGGATAATACTATGTTATTTCCTATGCTTGTCTTAGTATTATTTACTTTGTTTATTGGATCCATAGGAATTCCTTTCAATCAATTCAATCAAGAAGGAAAAAATTTGGATATATTATCAAAATTGTTAGCACCATCTTTAAATCTTTTGCATCAAAATGAAAACAATTCGGTGGATTGGTATGAATTTGTAACAAACGAAATTTTTTCAGTCAGTATAGCTTATTTCGGAATATTTATAGCGTCTTCTTTATATAAGCCTCTTTATTCATCCTTACAAAATTTGAACTTCTTTAATTTGCTTGCTAAAAAAGGCCCTAAGAGAATTCTTAGGGACAAAATAATAAATGTGGTATATAATTGGTCTTATAATCGTGGTTACATAGATGCTTTTTATATAATATCTTTAACTGTGGCTATAAGAAAATTATCTGACTTAATTCATTTTTTTGATAGACGAGTAATTGATGGAATTATCAATGGAGTTGGTGTTACGGGCTTCTTTGTAGGAGAAGGTATAAAATATGTCGGAGGTGGTCGCATCTCTTATTATCTTTTATTGTATTCATTTTACGTATTAATCTTTTTTTTAATTTACTACTTATTTTCCTTTTTCATTTTATAACATTCATAATGATCAACTTTACGAAGATCCCATTCTACCCCGGAAGCTCGTAGCATTGGTCCTGATAAACCCCAATTTATTGCTTCCTTTTCACCAACAATACCGACTCCCTCAACTCGTTCTAAAAAAATAGGATTTTGCGTAATAAGTTTTTTGTATTCAGCAACTTCTGTTAAAAAATAATCGCAGAAATCCAAACATTTATCTATCCAGCCATGAGGTAAATCAGTCGCTACTCCTCCAATACGAAAATAATTATGCATCATTCTCATACCAGTGGCAGCTTCGAATAAATCATATACTAACTCTCTTTCCCTAAAAATATAGAAGAAAGGAGTCTGTGCCCCAATATCTGCCATAAAGGGGCCAAGCCATAAGAGATGAGAAGCTATACGACTCAATTCCAACATAATTACTCTGATATAGCTGGCTCTTTTAGGTACTTGAATATTTCCTAATTGTTCTGGCCCATTTACTGTTATTGCTTCTGTGAACATAGTAGCTAAATAATCCCAACGTGTTACATAAGGCAAATATTGTATAATTGTTCGGTTTTCCGCAATTTTTTCCATTCCTCTGTGTAAATAACCTAATATTGGTTCACAGTCAATAACATCTTCACCGTCTAGCGTAACAACGAGTCGAAGAACACCATGCATTGATGGGTGATGGGGGCCCATATTGACTATCATAAAGTCTTTTCTTGTAGCTGATACATTCATAGGAGTTTCCTGGATTCATTCTTCCATGAATTACTGAAAACGAGAAGAAGTTCATCAAAATTCAAGATCTAATAAATCAAATAATTCAAAAAAAAACAAGATTCTTTAAATTAACGAGTTTTTGACTCCCGAATATCCAACTTGCTAATTAATTCTTTATAACATACTCTATTTTTCTTTGCTAAATACGACAGCAGTCGTTGTCGTTTTCCTAGAATTTTTCGTAAACCTCTCTGAGATAAATAGTCTTTTCTATACAATTCTAAATGCGAAGTAAGTCTTCGTATCTTATTAGTGAAACTTACTATTTGAAATTCAACACATCCCCTGTTTTCTTCTTTTGCTTCTTGTGAAATAACAGAGATAAATGCATTTTTTACCATAAAACGAACCCCCCTTTTTTTTCTTTTTAAGATATTTTTTTCATCAATAATAATAATAAATAATCAATAATTAATAGTAATAATAACGATAATAGTAATAATAACGAATAATGCTAGTTCATTTTAATTTGATATACATAATAAGCTTGACTTCGTTATGAATTCCTAATTTTGTCAAATAGAATTTCTCAATTTATCATTAATTAATCCAATTTTTTATTTGATTTAGTTAGAGATATAAAAGGATGGTATAGTTCTTCAGTTATAAAATGGACAATTTTATACCTAAAATGAAAAGGAAAAGTAAAAAAAAAATTCTATTAATTGATTTCTAGATTTAATTGATACATGATTAAATGCGAGGTATCAGAATGGAATATGTAATGGAAAACAATGCATGTATCCATCTCCTCCTTTTTTATATTAGATCAGACATACTATGATCAGACATACTATAACTATGGGATATATATGAAAACTCTTATCGAGTTTTCAATCGTGGATATATATGTATCCTTACCATACTGAACCGACTGGCATTATTGGTATCAAACCAATAGCGATTCATACAAGCTAAATCCTCTAATCGATAATTGGGCCAAAGAAAAAGCTTTGATTGAATTAGTTTCTTTTTATCTCTATCAAAATGTTTGCTTTTATCTAAAATGTGACCATAGTTTTTTATCTTATTACCGTTGAAAATTTCTTTATTTATATGAATAGCATTTAGATTTTTTGAAGTGAAAGAAATTAGAATTCTCAACTCTCTACGACGTTTAGGGGATAAAATATTTTCAGGAACAAGTAAATCATAATCATTTTTGTCTCTATTTCCAGTTATACTTTGATGTCTTTCAATAGATTCAGTAAAATTCTTTTTATCAACATAGCTTTTTTCTCTGTATCTTTGATTAATTTTTTCTTTGCTCATAAGAGCAAAGAAAATACCTACGGTTTGATACAGAATAAATTGTCCGTCATTTTGTACCGACAGACGAACCGGTTCGATAATCAATATCCCCTTTTTCATCAATTCTGTAAGAGTGAAATTTTTCTGAATTATCAGAATATCCAGACTTATTTCTCCCCTTTGAATAGAGGATATAAGAATTTCTCGTGGGTTTGGCAGTCTAAGCAGGAGACAATATACTTTGATATTATTGATTATTTTTTGATTTTGATTTAAAGAATTATTCCATCTTAATTGAAAACATAAATATCTTTTTAGGAAGGAATCAAGTTCTACTTCTGTATTACTTTTGTATTGTTTTTTCTTTCTACGTTTTTTCATGTCTAATCTCGTATAATCTTCTTCAACATCCTTTTCTTGATTTGCGAGAACTGATCCAAAATGTCCTCGGTACCCAGACTCTTTTTCGTTTTCGTCGTTATTTCGAGTCTCTAATTCAATATATTGATATTTTTTTTCACTTGATGATAGAGATAGAAAAAGATCGCTAGTTTTCTTTCCGTTAATTTTGATATTTTCACTAATATTTTCATTTCTATTAAAATTTAAAAGAAGTAATTGAATTGGTATTACCCACGGTCTTCTCTTATATACGTTGTAAAGTATTACAAATTTTGGAAAGAACCAAAGTTCCAAATTTGATATGGGACGATTTAGTATTTCTTCATTCATTCCCATCCAATCAAAAAGGTTTTTTTTTTGATTGGATGAATTGACTTCTTTATTTTGTTGGTGAATTGTAAGAAAAAAACGATCTTTCTTATCAATTTTATCAATTATTTGATACTTATTAGTCCCAGGCTTAGTATTTTTTTTATGTTTGGTTCCAGTATCGATCCAAGATTCAATATCGATCTTCTGTGTAAGACAAAAATGGAGAATTCTCCAATCAAAATATTTTCGATCCGAACTTTTCGCCATATCGATAATACCATCTTCTGCTAGATAATTATTGAGAAGGATACCTCCCAACATATCAAAAAATTGGTTTTCATGTGTCTTGTACTTATAAGAAATTTCTTGCTTAGTATTTACTTGGAATGGTGATCTATAAATATATGAATCTTTCTTATCTTCATAATTAATAGATTTATATGATAAAAGATTATAGATATAATCTTTTTTAAAATTATTTTTTTGATTCGGTAATGAGTATGTTTCAAAATCAAAATAGTTTTTTTTTTCGTAATGAATTAATTGAGTTTTTTCGTATAAATTACATTTTGTTAAACCTTTATTTGGAACCATAGTGCATTGATTTATTCTATGATTGATTCTATTTCGCCATTTTTGTGCGATTAATCTAAACCATCTCATCTGAGGTAAATCATATTTATATTGATAATCACTTCTTAACCAGTTTTTCCATTGATTCATTCTAGAATTGAGAAAATTTTTATCTTTTAATTCGGGATGAAATAACCCTTGGTCTCCAAAATAATCTTTTATTTCATTCTTAAGAAAAAGAGATGTTCCGTTATATTGAAGGACAGATTTTAACTTATATAAGTTAATAACTTGAATTTGTGATAATTTGTAAAATACATATGCTTGTGACAGGGAAGATACGTCACAAACGGCCTGTAAATTCTTATTTATAATGCTAATATTATTAAGTGTATTTTTTATAATTGAAATAAAGTGAATTGTATTTTGATTTCTTTTATCAATTCTTTTGTTATTTTCTTCATTATTGTAAATGTATTTATTAATAAATCTTTTTGTTGATTCAAGGAAAAGCTGTACATTGCTCCTTGGAATATTAATGATACCTAGAAAGATATCTATGTATACCCTTTCAATCAAAATTTTTATAAAAAAATTTGATTTACGGACTAATCGAGCATTTTTTCTTTTTAATATTTGCGAAATCTTTTTTAATGATTTTAATCTTTTAGTATTACAGCTTATTTTGTTAGAACTAATATTTCTCTCTGAGGTTCTAAATCCTTTTTTCTTTTCTTTTGTAATTTTTTCTATTTGATTTAGGATTGCGCTTGTTCTAGCAGTCAGGTCTTTCAGTTTTTTTTCTGTCAATGAATAATTTGTCCAATTCATAGGTTGAATTTTTGTGGATAGTTTAGGAATCGTCTGATTATTGATTATCGAATCTTTTTCCTTTTTACTTTCATTCAATTCATATACTTCGCTAAACCCAAATACTAGAATTGGATTTATTTTTGATTTTGAAAGTTTGTTTCGTATTTCTTTTCGAAATAGAATATTTTTGATGACCCAATTTTTTTTTTCTTTTGATAAATTTAATAAATTTAGAAATAATTTTTTTCTTTCGTTTAAATTTGTTATAACTAGGAAACATTTTTTTTTCAACTTTCTAATTTTTTTTTCGAGTTGTTTAAAGATGGGTTCAAAAAACGAAAGCCGTTTTCGGGGAGAACCAAAAGGAAGATCCGCTTCCATTCCCCAAACCGTTAAAAAACAAAAATCATTTTTTTGCCTTTTTTTTTTCTTTTTCATTCTATTTTTAGGCGGGAATTTTAGCTTAGATCTGTGCCAAGGTTTTAGACGAAAAGGAAATAGGATTTTTATTTGAATACCCTCTGTTAACCAATTTTTTGGAAATTCTGTTTCGGATAATTGAACCCCATTATAGGTACATTTAACATGCATTTCTCTCTTCCAATCTTTAAAATCCTTAGACCATTCAGGAACTTGAAAAAATAGGATACGAATGATATTTTTAACTATTATTAATGAAGGTAATAGAATATATTTTCTAATAATCGATTGAGTTAGTAAAACACAACCTCTTATTACTTGAGCAAATAGAATGCTATCCCAGGCTTCGGCTATTTCTAGCCGGCCTTTTTCCCCTCTTTTGGCTTTTTCTTTTTTATCCTCTTCGTTTTTATCCTCGTTTTTTTTATCACTTTCCTTTGTTTTTTCCTCTGTATACTCTGAAATTGTGAATTCTGCGTTTTTACGTATCCAATTTATAAACAGTATTTTCATCAGTTCCGAAATATCAAAAGAAAAAAAAAGAGGTTTGTTTATTCTGTCCAAAAAAAAGGGAGAATGCGCATTTGCTTGAAAGAGTTCCAAAATGGCTGTTTTGCGTCTTTGCGTTCGCATGGAACCTTTTATTATGTCTCGACGAAAGTCCGATTGTTGTGAATAACGTATCACAGCCACTTCGTCTGCTTGATCCGAATTAGTTGGATCTTGGGTATTATTATAAATATCAAAATTTTGTTGATTATCAGTAAAAATTACTACACGTTTGGATTTTCGTGAACGAATCTCATGATCTTCTGCTAGGTTTCCTTCATTTTCTCCTTCTTGTTGTTCCAAATCGTCTATTAATTTGTATGACCATCGAGGAACTTTTTTACTTATTTCTTTTATTCCAGTAGATTTTTTTCTAAGTTTTTGATTCTTGGGATCTGATATAACTGCATTGAATAAAAATTTGAAAAATTTTATTCGATCTTCTGAATTCATTTTTTTTTCTTTTTGATCTGGAAAGAAAAAAAGTTCCTTAAAATTGAAACTTGAGGTTGATTTTCTATAGAATTCATTAATTAAATTCAAGAAATAACCAATTTCTCTTGAAAAGAATTTTCTATTAAATTTATCCATTTTTGGTTCCAATTTTTGATAATTAGTAATAAGAAGGATAAGGTGAATTTTATTTATCCAAACCATCTCTATGTAATTTTTTATGGAAGTTTCATTTATAATTGAAGGTGAAAAACTTTTTTTGATTCTTCCACGGAAGGGCCCATTCAATAAAGGATCATAAATTTTAGATAAGTATTGTTTTTTAGTTTTATCATTACACAATCGAGTTCTTTTTTCGAGTGTATTCAGAGTAAGAATAAGAAACCTCTTATCTAGAGCTTCGACTCTATTTATAAACTCGTTACTTAGGTTTTTCTTTTTTTGTTTATTCTTAGAATTCCAGCGATTATACAATTCATCGGAGGAGAGTTTTTCTATTGTGAAGAAAGACATCTTTCTTTGTATCATTTCCAAAAAAGTTGACAAACTTGGTGGATATGTAAAAGATATTCTTTCTTTTCCATCACTTCGACATGTATAAAAAAAATATTGCGACATTTCCTTTCTTACAGCATTCTCAAATTGATTGTTTTTTATATATCGAAATGGGCGAGTCCAACGTTTATAGTCGAAAAGAATAGTTACCTGAGGTTTTTGAAACCAGAAGAGATCTTTTACTTTTTTCTCTATCAATATTTCTAACTTCGAATTTTCTTGATTCCCATCCGGATAAGAAGTTTCATAAACTGGTCTTTTTTTATAGCATGT